GAAATTTTATTACAGGTAATGGAAAATCAACGTGATGATCTAGTCGTTATCTTAGCTGGATACAAAGAACCAATGGATAAGTTCTACGAATCAAATCCGGGTTTATCTTCACGAATTGCAAACCATATTGATTTTCCTGATTATTCAGTTGAAGAGTTATTAACGATTGCAAAAATGATGTTAGAAGAACAACAATATCAATTAACACCTCAAGCTGAGATTGCCTTGACTGATTACATTGCTAGAAGAAAACAAAAACCTTTATTTGCTAATGCGCGCAGTATTAAAAATGCATTAGATAGAGCTCGAATGCGTCAAGCAAACCGTATTTTTGATAGCCGAGGTCAAGTATTAACTAAAAAAGAGTTAGTTAATATTGAAGCTGATGATATATTACAAAGTACAATATTCAATTAAAAACTATAAATTTTTTAATCTATCAATATGAGTTTATTAATTGTTGGAGGAACGGGTACTTTAGGACGTCAAATTGTATTACAGGCTTTAACTAAAGGTTATCCAGTTAGATGTTTAGTTCGTAATTTTCGTAAAGCTAATTTCTTAAAAGAATGGGGCGCAGAATTAATTTATGGTGATTTAAGTATCCCCGAAACTATTCCTCCCTGTTTTCAAGGGATTACTGCTCTTATTGATGCTTCAACAAGCCGTCCGTCTGATGTAGATATAGTAAAAACTGTTGACTGGGATGGTAAGTTAGCCTTAATTGAAGCTGCAAAGGCGGTCAAGATTAAACGATTTATATTTTGTTCTACGCAAAACTTAGATCAGTTTTCAAATATTCCTTTAATGAAAATGAAACAAGGAATTGAAATTAAACTAAAAGAGGCACAAATTCCTTATACAATTTTTCGTTTAACAGGTTTTTATCAAGGTTTAATTGAACAATATGCCATTCCAATTTTAGAAAATTTACCTATTTGGGTAACAAATGAAAATACTTGTGTATCTTATATGGATACACAGGATATTGCAAAATTTTGTTTAAAAGCTTTGCAACTTCCTAAAACGGAAAATAAAACTTTCTTTTTAGGAGGTCCAAAAGGGTGGGTTTCTTCAGAAATTATAAATTTATGTGAACAACTTGCTGGCCAATCAGCTAAGGTTAATCAAATCCCACTTTTCATTTTAAAAATAATTACTAAATTTTTAGGTTTCTTTGAATGGGGTCAAAACATTAGTGATCGTTTAGCTTTTGTAGAAATTTTAAATGTTGAAAATGATTTTTCAAAATCTTCGTTTGATTTGTATAAAACTTTTAAAGTTAAATCAAATGAAATTAATCAGTTAGATGATTATTTCCTAGAATATTTTATTCGTCTCTTAAAACGATTAAGAGATATTAATTTTGAAGACATTCAAAAACAAAAAAATCTAATAATTTAAAATTCATATTTTTGTATGAATTATGTTATTTTTACTGTAAAAGTTATCAAAAATGCAGGACAAAGTTTTTTTTCAGATGGAACATCTCTTACTGAATTAACAGTTCAACTACCTCAAGTTCGAAAAAATAATAGTAAAGTGATACTTCAAGTTTCAATTTGGGGTAAGCTTAGTTATGATGCTGCAAAATATTATCAACCTGATGATTACGTCATAATTGAAGGCTATATATCAATTAAAAATATAGATACAGATCGTGTTGTTAATTTGTTAAATAAACAAGTTGAAATTTCTGTTTTTAAACTTTATCCTTTATTTTTAAAATCATAACAAGTTATTTAAAAGTTAATAATTAAGATTTTTTATTCAATTAAATAAGTCATAATTATTATATTTTAGTATAATGAATATTATTCAAAACAGTTTTTAGGAAAAATTAAATGTTAACTTTAAAAATTTTAGTTTACACAACAGTTATCTTTTTTGTTTCTTTATTTATTTTTGGTTTCCTTTCAAGTGATCCTTCACGAAATCCTAATCGTCGTGACCTTGAATAATTGATATAAACTAGAGCTCAAAAAATATTTTCTACCAATCTTTTGCGCTCTAGTTTATATTTACAATTGTGTCTTTTTAAATTCTACTTATTTAAGTAATTATCAGTTTGTTCAAACCAGTATTAATTATTTAAATAAAAATCGTTTTTTATTTAAAACTAAATTACAATGTATAGTAGTAATTTTAATTTTTATGAGATTTTTTACTAAATTATATATTTTTAATTCTTTTAATTTTTAATGAAACGTGTCAATTTATTAACTTTATTGTTCGCTGTTTTAATAGCTTTAACTCCAACTCATGCACTAGCTGACATTGGTGGTTTAACAAAATGTAGTGAATCTTCTGCTTTTACAAAACGATTAAATGCAAGTGTAAAAAAATTAGAGCAACGAGCGAGTCAGTATGAAGTAGATTCTCCACCAGCTTTAGCATTAAAACAACAAGTTGAGCGTACAAAAGCTAGATTTGATAAATATTCTCGGTCGGAATTATTATGTGGTACCGATGGATTACCTCATTTAATTGCAGATGGACG